CAAAGAGAAGCAGATTTATTCTATACTCGATAAGTACCAATACGCAATGGTGGATTGATACCACTTTCCATGAGAAAATGCGTCCATCCTTATTTATCATTAGAAGGACCTATTCGTAAAAGGTTTGCTTTATTTATTTTATCTTTCTTTCTGAATTTTTCGAATCTATGGATAAAATAAATATGATAAAGCCAATATTTTACTATTATAAAGACAATATAAAGACAATAAAACCATATTTTTACGTTTCCACATCAAAGTGAAATATAGTATTGAGTTATTTTTTCTTTCAATTCATGCCTATTGGTGTTCCAAAAGTACCTTTCCGAAGTCCTGGGGAGGAAGATGCATCTTGGGTTGACGTATAGTGCGACTTGTCAGATATATTGGGTCGTATGGGATTTCCCCGTTCTCTCCCCCGATCGAGATATCCTCCGTTTCGCCCAAGAAAGAGAAATTGAATCATCAAAAAATTGGAGCGTGAAGCGCAATTAGACGCATTGTTTGGGGGAATTCATCGTATTATTTTCAATTAGAATAATTTATGGTTGGCTTTGGTTGGACTAAAAAAATGAAGTATCCAGGCTCCGTTTAGAAAAAAACCCAATTGGTAATATATCTATGATTACTATGTGTATCATAAACGATTCCTTTTTGTTATTTGTAAAGTCATAACAAAAAGAAATGGTGATGGGAAGATTTGTCCTATATGTGCAAATCAAAATCGGGCGGATCTTTACCCGGAGTAGAGCCTAAACCTAAAAAGGTGAAAGAGGCCCATTCAGGAACAAGAAAATACTGTTTGGATTGAATCCCGATGAAACAATACATCAATGAGAAGTTAATTCGATAAGTTTATTGACTTTTTTCTATTATATTAGAAACAATAAATCAAAATGAGTCTTTATTGAATTGAAAAATCGAAGAAAAAGCCCTTCCGTTAAAAGTCCGAAAAACCTGCTATGAAAAAGAATAGGAAAAAATAAAGAGGACTGTAATCTATACATTGATTCTTTTTTTCGCAATTTTTTTTTTGAACCGTATGCATCAAAAGGTGCATGTACGGTTCCTAAGGGATAGAATTTTACCCTACTCAACCGACTTTATCGAGAAAGATTACTTTTTTTAGGCCAAGAAGTTGATAGCGAGATCTCGAATCAACTTATTGGTCTTATGGTATATCTCAGTATCGAGGATGATACCAAAGATCTGTATTTGTTTATAAACTCTCCAGGCGGATGGGTAATACCTGGAGTAGCTATTTATGATACTATGCAATTTGTACGACCGGAGGTCCATACAATATGCATGGGATTAGCCGCGTCAATGGGATCTTTTATCCTGGTTGGAGGAGAAATTACCAAACGTCTAGCATTCCCTCACGCTTGGCGCCAATGGTTTTTTTTTATTTGAGAGAAAAAAGAAAACTATGCCTTCGCCATATGAATATTAAGTAATAATAGCATGGCACTTCGAATTCGATATGAAAAATTTTTGTATTGTTTTTTTTCAAACCATTTGATTATGTATCGAGAGAGTAGTATGAGATAAAAGAGATTTCCGATTTTCTCTTATCTATCGGAAGTCCAATTCAGCGTTACAAACTTGGTTGTTTTCACGCCGAAGGGCTCTTAACATATTTAAGTTATAAAAAAAGAGTGCAAAAAAACCAAATTTTTCCCTTAGATCAAAAAGAAACTTTGGGATTGCTGAATCAAAGAAAAAAATCTATTTTAAAATAGAAAGCAACGGAGCCATCATAGTATTTTTGAACTCCTCCAAAAGGAAGGGTGGCAATTTGATCATTTACCCATCCGGGGCTAATAGATTCTATTTTTATCTTTCTTGAATGGAAAGTAAGGGTCAATTTGATTGTAGAGCCGTATGCAATGCACAAAAGATGATGCCCGTACGGTTGTTCAATTCTATCTTTTTCCTATTATTCTTTATCTTTCTTTTCTGTTCCTTTCATCACACCAGATAGAGAAACCTTCTATCATCAGGGTAATGATCCATCAACCTGCTAGTTCTTTTTATGAGGCGCAAACGGGAGAATTTATCCTGGAAGCGGAAGAACTGCTCAAACTACGCGAAACCCTCACAAGGGTTTATGTACAAAGGACGGGCAAACCACTATGGGTTGTATCTGAAGACATGGAAAGAGACGTTTTTATGTCAGCAACAGAAGCCCAAGCTTATGGAATTGTTGATCTTGTAGCAGTTGAATGAAAAAAAATGGATTTTGTGCAAATCCGTGATTTTATATTTTATCTACGAGGTTAACTATATAAATCTATAAATATAAATAAAAAAATTCATAATCATCTGGTTAGGATCAATCTAAACCAACCCATTATGTATATGATTCAACATGCCAACTATTAAACAACTTATTAGAAATACAAGACAGCCCATTCGAAATGTCACGAAATCCCCCGCTCTTGGGGGATGTCCTCAGCGTCGAGGAACATGTACTAGGGTGTATGTGCGACTCGTTTAG